AAAGTAACAAATATTATAATTGGATCGTTCGATCACTTTTCAGTCATTCATTGAATGATAAATCACTACAAGTGAAGGAGATACACGATTTAAATAACGAAAGATCCAATATTTAAAAATTGTATCTAAAATGACTGGAAAAGTAGAAACAAGACCGGATATAATTTGATCATTATGAGCAAATCCAAAATCTTTGTAGACAGAGCCAATCATTAATTCCCAACCGTGGGGCGAATGGAATCCTATACATAAATCAGTTAATAAAAGAATAGAAAAAGCTTTTATTGTGTCGCTTAAGTTGTATAGGAATTCTTGAAACCAAGAGTTAAGAATAACAAGTTCTTCATTACCTAGAATAGAATAACCACTTAGAATACCGAAACAGATTATATTTGTCGAGAAGTGTAAAATTGTATGGATGCGATCCTCGTTGTGCATCTTGATCAATTGGATCGTTTCTTTGTAGATTTCGATGCGAGGCTTTTGTAAATGTGTTTCCGGGTATTCCTTTATCATTTCGTCCAAACGTAAGAGTTCCTCTAAGTCTATGAATTCTTTTAGAATACTCTTTTCTTGAATATCATTCAAAAAAATTTCGGATTGCCTAGTATTCCACCAATTAGTAAACCAAGATTCCAGACTTTTATTAAATGAGAGAGAGATCCACCAAGGCAAAAATACTATAGATGCAAGATATAGAAGGGAAATTAATACTTTCTTTTTTGCCATTTTTTCGTCTGTGAATTTAAAAATTTTTAATGAACGCACCTCATTCGTCGACTCTATATGATACTAATATTTCTATCAAGCATAAGTGCTATTACAAGTCATCGATGTATTTCCGGATTTTTTTGTGATTCAGTACAGCGGTTAGTCCTTGAATTTAGAAAGAATATAGAATAAGAAAGAGCCCTCTTCAAATTAATAGTAGTCGGATTTCGAGACGAAAGAACTCCCGTTCTATCAAAATATCAAATATTTAGAAAATAATTCTTTACTTTATGATGAAATGTTTTGTTTTGATATATGATGAATCTATCATTTAGATTTGTTACTGAATTGAGTTAAGTGGATTTACATACGCATAAAAAAAATTGTGGACATATTCGTTTTAGAATTGTTTCATATACGTTTGCTTTGGCTCGAGTAAGCGTTCTGAAGAAACTTCAGTTAAGTTCTGCTATAGAAAAAAAGATGATTCTTGAGTTTTTTATCTCTTGCAAAGTATTCATTCTTCAGTTCCTTTTTTCAAAATACTTCAATTGGTACACGCAAGAAATAGGCCAATTCAGCAGCTTTTTGCTCAATCTCTCGTGGAGTAAAATTCTCATCAGTACGAGTCAAGGGAATGGCTCCTTGTCCTTTTATTTCCATATAAAGGACACGACGAGCATAAATACCCTCTTTAATTTCTATTCTGATGGACTGAATGTCTTTCATAAGGAATCGGAGGAATATGCGACGATTTTTTCCAGGAAATCCCCAACGAAAAATACACACTATGCCCTCTTTTATATCGAATCGATCATAACCACTACCTACATTCCACGAAATTGTGCACCACAAATAGGAGCTAATAAAAAGACCTGCGATCCCATAGAAAGACATCACGATACCTTGTGGAAAAAAAATTATTTGCTGAGAAGGAAATAAAGATATAAAATTCCTACCAAAATAACTGGACGTTCCAACCAATAAAAACCCTAATGAACCTAAAAAAAGAATAAAGGCCCAACAGAAATTACTTGTTTTTCGAGACCCCGCTATAAGTTCTACCCATATACGTTCTGATCGCCAACTCATACTCTAACTAGACCTAGTTGCATTTTATTGGAATTGGGAGAATAACAAAAATAATTTTTTTTTTACTTTTTTTTGTTTCCGAAGTAACTCTCATCAACCAGCACTATTATGATGTGAACCTTTAGGGATAATTCATCGAATTTCTTAGATCCAAACTAAAATAATAACATCCCTTTCATATGATTTCCTAATACATATAGATATATTGACTTTACATTTCAGAAATTCTCCGATCTATTTGAAAATAGTTATAATTCATTTATCATGTTTACACATACATAAGAGCTTATGCCCGAAGGAAGCCGCATATTATACCATATTTTACTAAATAGATATCCGTGTTATGATCCAAGTAAGTCTTGAAAAAAAATATATATATATAAGATTTGTCCTTGTTGTATCTAAAAAATCTTGTTTTTTTGAACATAAAGAGATAAAGAAGCCATTGCAATTGCCGGAAATACTAAGCCCACTAAAGGCACAAAAATGGAGGGGAGACTGTTGAGAGTTATCATAGAATGGGTACCTCGATTTAATATTTGTACCTGTTATTTATTGTTATATTTATTGTTTTATATTTGAACCTTATCCTTATATTGTTATAAAGATATCTTATAATTCATATATAATTGTTATATTATACTAAGTATACCTAAGTGAGTATATATATACTTAATAGGGAGTCTATAAGTATATG